CAGATATTGTTATTCATGATATTGATCCGATTCAAGATCATCGAGAGGTAATTCATTCATTGAATTTACAGACGAAAGATTTATCATCTCTAGGGGATTAAATCCCGAGTTATTGCGAATTAAAAAACCGACGAAATTATGGAAGTAAATATTCTTGCATTTATTGCTACTGCACTATTCATTCTAGTTCCTACGGCTTTTCTACTTATCATTTACGTAAAAACAGTCAGTCAAAATGATTAATTCAAATGAATTTTAATGAAACTTTCCTTCCGAGTTCTTATCAAAAATTGACGAAGTCAAATGAAAAGGATTTCCAATTTCACGTCTTCATTTAAATAAACTGAGCGGACGAGAATTAGAATTGGCAGTATTCTAAGAGATGGGTAGTATGGTAGAAAGAAATAGATGAATCTTTCTACCATACTACCCATCTCTTAGAATCTAAAATAAAGATAAGGGCTTAAGTTTATATAGATCAATCTACAACATTCTCTTCATATATGTGTATATATATTACATATATTGTATATATTGTATGGAATTGACATAACACCCAATTTGCTACATTTATTTGATCTGATCAATCTGAAATACTTCTTATCTTAGTAATTAGAATTCCTTTTACTAATAAGTAAGAGGAATTACTAATAAGTAAGAGGAAACCTTACTTAACTTATTTTTAACGCCCGAACCGTGATATGAAGATATGAAATAAGTCGATAAAGCACAAATTGACCTTCTCAAATTAGAAACCAAACCGCCCAATATGCGACCCGCCCGAGGCAAGATCTTATTATTGCATAGTCTCTCGTTAGACAACCACTATCTTCTATATCATTTTTCATCGAAAAATGCGTATACACTTAACAAAACGACTTCCTCTTTGAACAGTAAAGAGGTAAAGAAATCAAAAAAGGTCCGTCCGGCCTTCTTCTTTATGCATCTATAAAGATAGTAGAAGTCCAACCCCATGGAGTGAAAGAGTATGATTCATATCATAGATTACTCCATTGGAGTCCGGTGTCCAATGGGATTCGAAATTCAGAGATTTTTCTTTTAAATAGTCCAAAATACGTTGCAAAACAAGATATAAAACAATCGATACGGTTTGATTCCTTCCTGTAGTAGTACTTCTAGAGCCCACTTCTCCCCCACACTACGAGTGAAAGGGAAAATGTAAAGACTACCATTAAAGCAGCCCAAGCGAGACTTACTATATCCATGTGAATTATGTCCCCTATCTCTATAAATACGAAAGAATTATTCCATTATTCCTCACTAATAATAGTGGAATTAATGGCGCCGAGTCAAAAAGGGATTATGACCAAACACTATTGAGAAACCAATCCAATAAATTGATTATGATTTTGAATCGGGAAAGATTAAACACAAGTAAAACATGTAGTAACATCCCGAGGGAATGGAAACATGTAGGGATAAAATAAATAAAAAAATTAGGCCTATCCTTTTCTTTATTTTTTTGTTGACCTTCTAGTCAAAACAGAAGGGGAGAAAGTCTATAAAAAAGAGAAATCACTATCTATTATAGGCTTTGATTTCCTCATTTGATTACAAATCCGTACCTCCCCCCGACTGTCGTTGTGAAAGCCGGGGCTTGGCCTGGGGTTGGAGAAAAGGAATTATTTCTTTTTGCCCCCTTTCTATATCTATAAAAGTCAATTATTCATCCAATCTAATATTGCGCGAATACCCAGAGATTCTCACGAGTCTGTAGTATATAAAGCAACTTATGCCCCTTTCCAAAATTTTTAATTGAATTTCCTATCAGGGGCTACAATCTGATTAAAAATCTAATCATTAGACACTTCCTTAATAATTAAGGTATAGTAGAAGGGAATCGAAAAGTCTTGATAGTCCCTCTACCACAGTAGATTAGAAGAATCCTAGATACGGGCGAGGATTCACAATCTCTTCTTTTAGAAAACCTTCAGACTACATAAACAAAGCACCAACGGTCTGTTTCCTATGCTTCTACCGGAGAAAAATTCCGCGAGTTATATCAGTAGAACAGAAGAAAAGAAGAGATTTCGAGTTTTTTGTTAATGTTGATCAGGCGACACCCGGATTTGAACTGGGGAAAAAGGATTTGCAGTCCCCCGCCTTACCACTCGGCCATGTCGCCAAAATGATACAAAATAGATGAAAATTTTCCTGGATTACTCAATTTTTATTGTACTTGCATTTTAACTCCTGTTTTCCTTAATCCTTTTCCTAAAAGAACGCGTTTTTTGATTGGATTTGATCCATCCCTTCGGTTGATTGTATAGTATCTGAAAATATACCATGCTAAAAACAGTCTTTCGCTTTTTTCTATTGAGAAATCAAATGTGTATTTTTAGCCGATAAATTTGAACCATTAACTATTGGCTGCTTACTTCGAATTCATGAATGATTCATGGATTTGAATCTCAAAATTGTGTTTTCCTAATGACATAAGCAAATACAAATTGAGGCAGAACTAATCAGTATTGATTTT